ATATTGTCTTTTTCGTTCCATGTTGCAATACAAATGTATTATTTAATTATATGAGAGATTGTATGAAAATAAATTCTTCATTTATAGGAATAAAAAAAAAACTATTTATCTTTATTTTATCCTTGGTAATGATAATTTGTACATGACGCGAGAGAACCCTGTCTTTATAGTTAATAGTTATTAATTGAGGAAAAGATTAAATACATAATAATAATAATAGATATATGTATATCGAAGTGATATGATACCCTTGGATTCCCCCAAACCCAAAAAGGAGAATCTTTTCTTTCAATACTCACCCGTTATTTAGTTAACAATCCTAGTGACTAGTGATTGGATCCATAGGCTTCAGAAATAAAATAATAAATAAAATCAATTATTATTCATCGAATGACTATTCATCTATTGTATTCTCGTCAAATAGGGGGCGATAAGACTCTATGGAAAAATGGTGGTTCAATTCGATGTTGTTTAACAAAAAGTTAGAATATAGATGTGGGCTAAGTAAATCAGTGGATAGTTCTGATATTATTGGAAATACCAGTGGAAGTGAAGAACCCATTATAAATGATAATGATAAGGGGAAAAACATTCCTAGTTGGAGTAATAGTGACAATTATGCTTTCAATAATGTTGATTATTTATTTGATATCGGGAATATTTGGAGTTTGGTCTCGGATGACACCTTTTTAGTTAGAGATAGTAATGGTGACAGTTATTCTGTATATTTTGATATTGAAAATCAGATTTTTGAGATTGACAATGAGGGTTCTTTTATAAGTGAACCAGAAAGTTTTTTTTCTAGTTGTTTGAATAGTGGGTCCAAAAACTACTATTATCATTACATGTATGATACTCAATCTAGTTGGAATAATCACATTAATAGTTGCATTAATAGTTATCTTCATTTTGAAGTCAGTATTAAAAGTTCTATTTTAGGTGATATCGATTATTACAGTTATAGTTATAATTCTAGTTTCATTTATACTGAAAGTGTAAGTCATAGTGAAAATGGGAATTCGAATTCGAGTTTAAAAACTAGTAGTAGTAGTAATGGCAGCGATCTCAATATAAGAGAAGAGTCTAATGATTTCGATATAAATAAAAATCAAAGCTACAGACATTTATGGGTTCAATGCGAAAATTGTTATGGATTAAATTATAAAAAATTTTTTAAGTCAAAAATGAATATTTGTGAACAGTGCGGATATCATTTGAAAATGAGTAGTTCAGATAGAATCGAACTCTCGATTGATTCGGGCACTTGGGATCCTATGGATGAAGAGATGGTCTCTATGGACCCTATTGAATTTCATTCAGAGGAAGAACCTTATAAAGATCGTATCGATTCTTATCAAAGAAAGACAGGTTTAACTGAAGCTGTTCAAACAGGCATAGGTCAACTAAATGGTATTCCGATAGCAGTTGGGGTTATGGATTTTCAGTTTATGGGAGGTAGTATGGGATCTGTAGTCGGCGAGAAAATCACCCGTTTGATCGAGTATGCTACTAATCGATCTTTACCTGTTATTATTGTATGTGCTTCTGGGGGAGCACGCATGCAAGAAGGAAGTTTGAGCTTGATGCAAATGGCTAAAATATCTTCTGCTTTATATGATTATCAATCAAATAAAAAGTTATTCTATGTATCAATCCTTACATCTCCTACAACCGGTGGAGTAACAGCCAGTTTTGGTATGTTGGGAGATGTTATTATTGCTGAACCTAATGCCTATATTGCATTTGCGGGTAAAAGAGTAATTGAACAAACATTGAATAAAACAGTACCCGAAGGTTCACAAGCGGCTGAGTATTCATTCCATAAGGGCTTATTCGACTTAATCGTACCACGTAATCCTTTAAGAGGTGTTCTGAGTGAGTTATTTCAGCTCCACAGTTTTTTTCCTCTGAATCAAAATTCAATAAATTAAAGTATAGCACTCGTTATTTGTAGCGAACGAGTATTTTATTTGTATTTAATTTATCGTAAAAAAACTTAAGTTAAGAAGAATGGTCTTTTCGTTGGTAACATTAGTTCTACTTGTAGTAAGAGCTATAAGTTTTGGATAATTATTATTTTTTTCCTTCATATCGATTTTTCTATTTTTTATCTTACTCCTATTCCTGATTACTAGATTACTAATCAGGAACTCTTTATTAATCAATAGGATAAAAAAGCTCAAAGAGTAAGTTTCTCCTTCCGAGGAAGAGGAATTAGGGAAAGGAAAGACATAAAGAAAAAAATAATTTTATCTGGCCTTCTTACGTATTAATTTCATTTTAATCGAGACAAAAATTTATCTTATTTATAATTTATTATATAATAAAAATATAAAAGTAAATATATAATAGAAAGAATTTATTTATACTAAGAACCCTCACTTTTATTATGGAATCAAGTTTATAGAATCAAGTTACCGTTTGCTTTGTTGGATTCGATTAGTGAAAGTCGCGAATTCATAAAAAACTCTTTAATACCCTTAAGTAAAAAAAAAAAAAAAAATAGAAAGAATAAAAAAGGATGGGAGAATAAGAAAGTTTCTTATATTATATGTTATTATTACAGTGAATTATCATACATATTTCATATTTATGTATAACGATGAATTAGGTACACATTTATATTCCTTGCACTTATTAACTACTTAATATTAGTTATATTAGATATACTTATCATTAGTTATATTAGATATACTTATCATAAGATATCTTTAAAATACAAATATTAAATTGAGGCACCCATTCTATGACAGATTTACCCTCTATTTTTGTGCCCTTAGTGGGCCTAGTATTTCCGGCAATTGCAATGGCTTCTTTATCTCTTCATGTCCAAGAAAATAAGATTATCTAAATTTGTATGTGGCTCTTTCCGAACACAAATGAGAGACTCATATGCATACGGATACACGATATCTGCATAAATGCAGATTATATATGGGTCTAGCTGGTTAAAAATAGATTGGTGAATAGTTTGAAATATAAAGTCAATGTATCTAACCAATTACTCTTAATAGTTCCCGTCAAAATAGTGCTAGTTGATGAGAGTTACTTCGGGGTCAAGAAAAGTTAAGTCAAATTCATTTGGGTTATTCTCTCAATTCCAATCGAATACAACCGGATCGAGTATAGTAAGTATAATATGAACTGGCGATCAGAGCATATCTGGATAGAACTTATAACGGGGTCTCGAAAAACAAGTAATTTTTTTTGGGCCTGTATCCTTTTTTTAGGTTCATTAGGATTCTTAGTGGTTGGAACTTCCAGTTATCTTGGTAGGAATCTTATACCCGTATTTCCATCTCAGCAAATCTTTTTTTTTCCGCAAGGGATCATAATGTCTTTTTATGGGATCGCGGGTCTATTTATTAGCTCCTATTTGTGGTGTACAATTGCGTGGAATGTAGGTAGTGGTTATGATCGATTTGATAGAAAAGAAGGAATTGTTTGTATTTTTCGTTGGGGATTTCCTGGAATAAATCGTCGCATTTTTCTTCGTTTCCTTATGAAAGATATCCAATCTATCAGAATGGAGGTTAAAGAGGGTCTTTATCCTCGTCGTGTCCTTTATATGGAAATAAGAGGCCAAGGGGCCATTCCCTTGACTGGCACTGATGAGAATCTTACTCCACGAGAAATTGAACAAAAAGCTGCCGAATTAGCCTATTTCTTGCGTGTACCAATTGAAGTATTTTGAAATGAAGAATTAATGTTTTCTTAGTATGAAGGAGGGAACTTGCTAATTCCCTTTTTTATAAAATTAAAGTTTCTTCAAAAGACTTAAGAGAATTCATCCAATATTTCGAATTGATAGGTTACGTTATTCCAGGACTGTGGTTATGGTTAGGCGGTGAAACATTTTGAAATAATTATTGATCCGGGAAGGCTTTTTTGTCTCGAAATTCGAATCATATTTGTTACTTCTAGTGGATTTTAGAGTATTCATCGACAGGAACAAATAGAGATGAAATTAGTTGGAATTTACCCAATTGAGATATCTCTGGGAATCCTATTTGCTTTCTTATTTTTTTTATCTGAAAAGGACTCTTTTCTATATTTTATTTTGCTAGATCCAAGGACTCAATTTTTACAAAAAAAATGGGAATAAATTCATAGGTTCGATACCTTGTTATAGAATTCGTGTTCAGATAAATATCAAATAGAATCGACGAATGACGAATGCAGCAGATTCATTAACAATTAACAGAAAAAAATGAAAAAAACAAAAGCATTGACTTCCCTCCCATATATTATATCCATAATATTTTTGCCCTGGTGGGTCTCTCTCTCATTTAATAAAAGTCTGGAACCTTGGGTTATTAATTGGTGGAATACCCGGCAATCCGAAACTCTCTTGAATGATATTCAAGAAAAAAGCATTCTAGAAAGATTTATAGAATTAGAAGAACTATTCCTGTTGGACGAAATGATAAAGGAATACCCAGAAACACATATACAAAAGCTTCGTATAGGAATACACAAGGAAACAGTACAATTAGTCAAAACACACGATGAGTATAATTTCCATATCATTTTTAATTTCTCGACAAATATAATCTGTTTCGCTATTCTAAGTGGTTATTTTATTATGGGTAATGAAGAACTTGTTATTCTTAATTCTTGGGTTCAGGAATTCATCTATAACTTGAGTGACACAATAAAAGCTTTTTCGATTCTTTTAGTTACTGATTTATGGATCGGATTTCATTCAACCCATGGTTGGGAACTTATGATTGGTTCGGTCTACAACGATTTTGGATTAGCTCATAATGATCAAATTATATCTGGTCTTGTTTCCACTTTTCCAGTTATTCTAGATACAATTGTGAAATATTGGATCTTCCATTATTTAAATCGTGTATCTCCTTCGCTTGTAGTCATTTATCATTCAATGAACGAATAAAGAACTCATTTGATCTCCTGATATCAATCAAATAAGAATGTCTCTTCGTGTTTGAAGAATTTAAGAAAAATATTTTCAATCTTACTTATTCCTTAGTTAT